ACCATAAGCTTACAAGCAGTGGGAGGACGACTAAACGTCTGACCTCGTGCCTGTTGAAGAATGAGCCGGCGACTTATAGGTAGTGGCAGGTTAAGATATGCGTATCGGAGCCATAGCGAAAGCGAGTCTGATAAGGGCGTTAGTCACTATTTATAGACCCGAACCCGGATGATCTAGTCATGGCCAGGATGAAGCTTAGGTAACACTGAGTGGAGGTCCGAACCGACTGATGTTGAAAAATCAGCGGATGAGTTGTGATTAGGGGTGAAATGCCAATCGAATCCGGAGCTAGCTGGTTCTCCCCGAAATGCGTTGAGGCGCAGCGGTTAAATTTAAGCTTGGGGGTAAAGCACTGTTTCGGTGCGGGCTGCGAAAGCGGTACCAAATCGATGCAAACTCTGAATACTGAGTGTACATTTAACCAGTGAGACAGTGGGGGATAAGCTTCATTGTCAAGAGGGAAACAGCCCAGACCACCAGCTAAGGCCCCTAAATAATTGCTAAGTGATAAAGGAGGTGGGAATGCATAGACAACCAGGAGGTTTGCTTAGAAGCAGCAACCCTTTAAAGAGTGCGTAATAGCTCACTGGTCAAGTGATCCTGCGCCGAAAATGAACGGGACTAAGTAATTTGCCGAAGCTGTGGGATAATTTATCGGTAGGGGAGCGTTCTGCATTAGATTGAAGCATTAGCGTAAGCGGGTGTGGACGAAGCAGAAGTGAGAATGTCGGCTTGAGTAGCGAAAACATTGGTGAGAATCCAATGCCCCGAAAACCTAAGGTTTCCTCTGGAAGGTTCGTCCGCGGAGGGTGAGTCAGGACCTAAGGCGAGGCTGAAAAGCGTAGTCGATGGATAACGAGTTAATATTCTCGTACCGTTTATTATTGATATCGAAGGACGGAGAAGGCTAGGCTAGCCGAATTTTGGTTATCGGTTTAAACTTTCAAGGTGTTGATAAACGGTGAAAACGTTTTGAGCTAAGAAGTGAGTACAAAACACTACGGTGTTGAAGTAGTTAACGTCATGCTTCCGAGAAAAGTTCGAAATATCTTAAATAATAAACGCCTGTACCCGAAACCGACACAGGTAGGTAGGTAGAGTATACCAAGGGGCGCGAGATAACTCTCTCTAAGGAACTCGGCAAAATAGCCCCGTAACTTCGGGAGAAGGGGTRCCCTTAATAGGGTTGCAATAACCAGGCCCAAGCGACTGTTTACCAAAAACACAGGTCTCCGCTAAGTCGCAAGATGATGTATGGGGGCTGACGCCTGCCCAGTGCTGGAAGGTTAAAGAAGTTGGTTAGTCTATGACGAAGCTAGCGACTGAAGCCCCAGTGAACGGCGGCCGTAACTATAACGGTCCTAAGGTAGCGAAATTCCTTGTCGGGTAAGTTCCGACCCGCACGAAAGGCGTAACGATTTGGGCGCTGTCTCAGGGAGAGACTCGGCGAAATAGACATGTCTGTGAAGATGCGGACTACCTGCACCTGGACAGAAAGACCCTATGAAGCTTTACTGTAGCTTGAAATTGGGTTCGGACTTTACTTGCGCAGAATAGGTGGGAGGCTGTGATAGTAGTCTTGCGGGATTACTGGAGCCATCAGTGAGATACCACTCTAGCAAAGTTAGAATTCTAACCTTAATTGCCGTTAGCCGGCTAAGGGACAGTTTCTGGTGGGCAGTTTGACTGGGGCGGTCGCCTCCTAAAAGGTAACGGAGGCGTGCAAAGGTTCCCTCAGGCTGGTCGGAAATCAGTCGTAGAGTGTAAAGGTATAAGGGAGCTTGACTGCAAGACCTACAAGTCGAGCAGAGACGAAAGTCGGCCTTAGTGATCCGGCAGTACCGAGTGGAAGGGCTGTCGCTCAACGGATAAAAGTTACTCTAGGGATAACAGGCTGATCTCCCCCAAGAGTTCACATCGACGGGGAGGTTTGGCACCTCGATGTCGGCTCATCGCATCCTGGGGCGGTAGTACGTCCCAAGGGTTGGGCTGTTCGCCCATGAAAGCGGTACGCGAGCTGGGTTCAGAACGTCGTGAGACAGTTCGGTCCATATCCGGTGTAGGCGTTAGAGTATTGAGAGGAGTTCTCCTTAGTACGAGAGGACCGGGAGAGACGCACCTCTGGTGTACCAGTTATCGTGCCAACGGTAAACGCTGGGTAGCCAAGTGCGGATGGGATAACCGCTGAAAGCATCTAAGTGGGAAGCCCACCTCAAGATGAGTACTCTTACCATTTTAAATGGATAAGATCACGGCAAGACTAGCCGTTTGATAGGCATCAAGTGTAAGTATAGTAATATATTCAGCTGAGATGTACTAACAGATCGAAGACTTGATTAACTATTTTAAATATATGTCTTAGTGTTTATAGCATAATGGAACCACGCTGATCCATCTCGAACTCAGTTGTGAAACGTTATAGCGGCGATGATACTGAAAAGGGGGCTTTTTGGGAAAGTAGCTCAATGCTAAGACTAAAATAATAAAAAGAACATATAAG